AATGGGATGATGCCAGAAAGGATTTTGATCCAAACATTAATTGGTCGTGTATTAGCCGATGATATATATAAGGGCGCACGATGTATTGCCACTCGAAATCAAGACATTGGGATTGGGCTTGTAAATCGATTCATAACCTTTGTAGCACAACCAATAGCTGTTCGAACTCCTTTTACTTGTAGGAGTGCGTCTTGGATCTGTCGATTATGTTATGGCCGAAGTCCTACTCATGGCGACCTGGTTGAATTGGGAGAAGCTGTAGGTATTATTGCAGGCCAATCAATTGGAGAACCGGGCACTCAATTAACATTAAGAACTTTTCATACCGGCGGAGTATTCACGGGGGGTACTGCAGAACATGTGCGAGCCCCTTCTAATGGAAAAATAAAATTCAATGAGGATTTGGTTTATCCGACACGTACACGTCATGGACATCCCGCGTTTCTATGTTTTATAAACTTGTATGTAACTATTGAGAGTGAATATATTCGACATAATGTAAGTATTCCACCCCAAAGTTTTCTTTTAGTTCAAAATGATCAATATGTAGAATCAGAACAAATAATTGCTGAAATTCGCGCAGGAGCCTCCACTTTGAATTTTAAGGAGAAGGTTCGAAAACATATTTATTCTGACTCAGACGGAGAAATGCACTGGAGCACCGACGTGTATCATGCACCCGAATTTACATACGGTAATGTTCATCTATTACCAAAAACAAGTCATTTATGGATATTATTAGGAGGTCCGTGCAGATCCAGTCTAGTCTCATTTGCGCTCCACAAGGATCAAGATCAAATGAGTGCGCATTCTCGTTCTGTCAAGAGAGGATTCACTTTGAACCTTTCAGGAACGAATGATCAGTTGGGACAAAAGTTCTTTTCTTCGGATTTTTCAGGTAAAAAAGAAGATAGGATTCCTGATTATTCAGATATTAGTCGAAGTATATGTACTGATCGTTGTAATCTCATGGATCCGACCATTCTCTACCAGAATTTTGATTTATTCTCACAGAAGCGAAGAAATAGACTCATCATTCCACTCCAGTCGCTTCAAAAACGTGAGAACGAACTAATGCCCCCTTCAGGTATCTCGATTGAAATCCCCACCAACGGCATTTTGCGTAGAAAAAGTATTCTTGCTTATTTCGACGATCCTCGATACAGAAGAAAGAGTTCGGGCATTACTAAATATGGGACTCTAGAAATGCATCCAATCCTCCAAAAAGAGGATTGGATTGAGTATCGAGGAGGCAAGGAATTTTGGCCAAAATACCAAATGAAAGTGGATCGGTTTTTTTTCATTCCCGAGGAAGTGCATATCTTATATGGATCTTCTTCCATAATGGTGCGGAACAATAGTCTCATTGGGGTAGATACACAAATTACTTCAAATATAAGAAGCCGAGTGGGTGGGTTCGTCCGAGTAGAGAGAAAAAAAAAAGGAATTGAACTGAAAATATTTTCTGGAGATATCCATTTTCCTGGAGAGACAGATAAGATATCCCGACATAGCGGCATTTTGATACCGCTAGGAACAGGAAAACAAAATCCCAAGGAATCCAAAAAATGGAAAAATTGGATCTATGTTCAACAGATTACACTTAGCAAGAAAAAGTATTTTGTTTTGGTTCGGCCTGTCGTCACATATGAAATAATGGATGGTATAACTTTAGTAACGCTTTTTCCCCCGGATCTGTTGCAGGAAAGGGATGATGTGCAACTTCAAGTTGTCAATTATATCCTTTATGGAAATGGTAAACCAATTCGAGGAATTTCTGATACAAATATTCAATTAGTTCGGACTTGTTTAGTATTGAATTGGACCCAAGACAAAAAGAGTTCTTCTAGTCAAGAGGCTCGTGCTTCCTTTGTTGAAATAAGGACAAATGGTTTGATTCGACATTTCCTAAGAATCGACTTGGTGAAATCTACTATTTCATATATCGGAAAAAGGAATGATCCATCGGGCTCAGGATTGCTCTCTGCTAATGGATCAGATTGCACCAATATCAATCCGTTTTCTTCCATTTATTCCAAGGGAAGGGCAAGAATTCAACAACCCCTTAATCAAAATCAAAAAACTATTCATACGTTGTTGAATAGAAATACGGGATTCCAATCGTTGATAATTTTGTCATCATCCAATTGTTTTCGAATGGGTCCATTCAACGATGTAAAATATCACAATGTGATAATGATAAAAGAATTAATGAAAATTACAAAAGATCCTCTAATTCCAATTAAGAATTTGCTGGGGCCCCTAGGAACAGCCTTTCTAATTGCAAATGTTTCTTCATTTTACCATTTAATAACTCATAATCAGATCTTAGTAAATAACTATTTGCAACCTGACAATTTAAAACAGACTTTTCAAGTAATTAAATATTTTTTAATGGATGAAAATGAGCAATTTTATAACCCCAATCCACGCAGTAACATTATTTTCAATTTGAATTGGGATTTTATTCATCTTAATTATTGTCAAGAAACATCTACAA